TGGATATGCATAAACTTTATGTTATGGAATAAATTAATACAATATAAAATTCTTCAAATTATTTATAATATTTCAAGGTTTCCATTATGGGTTTCGTAATAGATAGAGATAGAAAGTCAAGATCTTGAGAAAGTGTGAATCCATGGGTTTTAACTAATTCATGTAAAGATATTATCATATTTACACAATTCAATTATATGCAAAATTTATAAACCCTTTTTATGGTTAAAGATTTTTTTGTTTAGAATACTTTCATTTACTTAGCTTAGTTGGTCATACAATACATAATACAATAAATAATAACATAGATTATGATATGATAGTGTGTTTGATGAAAAAACCGAAAATAGTTAGAACAATCAATATACAGAATATTGGCGATGCAACAACAGTTGTTGCCAAAGCAAGGTTATTTTTTGACTGAACTACAAAGATAGAACTCTATGATATGGAAAGACAGAGTGTAGAAGCTAAAAAGATACTGGAAGTTGCTCATCTTCAAATCGAGTTGGACCCGAAATGAAATAAATAAAAAGGAGGTATCGGGCCTGGGCCGTCCGATCGAAAAGAAAGTGGATTAAATCCTATTGAAAATAAATGATTCAAATTGAAATTATTTTAAAATCCAATTATTCTTTTTTTTTTTTTTAGTTATACGATAGAGTTTTTATTACTTTCACTCAACTCACGAATTGCACAATGAATCTGTTAATTTGGAATCACATGACCGGTTGATGTCACATCAGAGCAATCGATTTTTTCTACTATGTAATTCTATCTTTTTTAGTGCTATCTATAATGACTGATCAATTAAGATGGAACTAAGTTAATATTGTCTACTGTCAATAGTTTTTCTTACTGTCGTATCTGGGAAAATTGAAACTTAGGTAAGTGTTTTATCAACATATGTAGTAAAAGAACATATCTAATTTAGCCCTTTCATGTCTACTATAACTAGTTATTTCGGTTTTCTATTAGCTGCTTCAACTATAACCTCAGCTCTATTGATTGGTTTGAACAAGATACGACTTATTTGAAATAAATTGAATGAACAATTTATAAAAATAAGTATTTCTCTTAAATGCCAGGTCTTCCATAGTCCCGCGGGCGCGGGAATTGCCAATTCTCGGTTATTGAGATTCGCGAACAATTCAGATTAATATTTAGGGATAGATCTTACCTCTCTTTTTATTCTCTCAAACAAAAAATAGAAATGATTGAAGTTTTTTTATTTGGAATCGTTTTAGGTCTAATTCCTATTACTTTGGCAGGATTATTCGTAACTGCATATTTACAATACAGACGTGGTGATCAATTGGACCTTTGATTGAATAATATATTTTTTGATTGACCTCCTACTCCTTTCCTTGAAAGGAGGTCAAATTAAAGTTTATTAAGTTATTTTATTGTATGTTATTCGACATAACATCACGCTCTGTAGGATTTGAACCTACGACATCGGGTTTTGGAGACCCGCGTTCTACCGAACTGAACTAAGAGCGCTTTCTTATTACAGGGGATACGACTGTAAAAAAAAAAGAATTTCTATGTACCCAAAAATATCTTGCAAACACCTAGTATAGTATGCAAAAATTAAAGATTATATAGCCAATTTTAAAATTTAATCAATCTCGAGTAATCTCCCGTTACTGCCCATTAGTAGAAGTAATAGGTAGGGATGACAGGATTTGAACCCGTGACATTTTGTACCCAAAACAAACGCGCTACCAAGCTGCGCTACATCCCTTTTAAAAATTGTTTTACAATGTCATTGTACAAAATCCTTGTCTTGTTTTCCACATTTTTATTTTCTTCTTGATTTTAGACTTTATTTATTATATTAAAATATTGTATTTATATTATATACATCTAAAACCTAAACGCATAAAAAAATTAATATTAATCGATAACACTCAGGCTTTTTTTTTAAGGACAAGAACATTGACTCGTTCATTGTACATATCCATTTTAGTTAGGAATTCTGCATAAAAATAAATACAAATGATCTTGAACTACGACATCTGCTCATATATATAATCTATGTCTATAGTTTTACAATAAACAATAAAAAGGAGGATTTTCAATGCGAGATATAAAAACATATCTCTCCACGGCACCTGTGCTAAGTACTCTATGGTTTGGGTCTTTAGCGGGTCTATTGATAGAGATTAATCGTTTATTCCCAGACGCCTTGTCATTTCCTTTTTTTTGATTCTAGTTATTGATATGCAAAAAATAAAAAAAAAAATTAGAGATTTAATTCTATGTGACGTGATTAAAAAAAATGTATTAAACCCAAGCAAAAAGTTGATCTAATAAAATTATATTTGGAAAAACTTAACACAGTAAAGAAGATCCAGTCTAGGAGAGGCTCCACGAAATCATAACATAGTAAAGAAGATACATAAATGAATTAGTATTAGGAATAATTGAGAGTTAGAAAAAAATTGTATTACTTAAAATTATATATAATATTATAATATATAATTGATATTTAAATAAAATTAAATAATAAAATATATATTCAATCTATTTAATTTTAATTATTACTCTTAAATTAATTAATATTAATTACAATGAAATCTTTTGAAAATTAATTTCAAATTAGTAACTTCTATTAATTTTTTGTTCTTTTTATTTTCAGATCGAAAATAGAAAAGTTAAGTCGATCCAAAGGGGGTTCATGGCCAAGGGTAAAGATGTAAGGGTCATAATTATTTTGGAATGTACTTGTTGTTGTGCCCGAAATGGTGTCAATAAAGAATCGCCGGGTATTTCTAGATATATTACTCAAAAGAATCGACACAATACACCCAGTCGATTAGAATTGAGAAAATTTTGTCGTTATTGTCACAGGCATACGATTCATGGGGAAATAAAGAAATAGATCGAACGGAACATATGTGCAATCTTTCCATTCCAACTTAAAGAGCAGAAAGAGGAAGAATATATAACATAATCATAATATAATACAAATTATATTCAAATTATAAATTATACAAATAAAACCCCACTTTGGCCAGATCTTAAATTAATAAAGAAATAGAATTTTAGAAATAAGGAATAAACCATGGATAAATCTAAGCAACCTTTTCGTAAATCCAAGCTCTCTTTTCGTCGGCGTTTGCCCCCAATTGTCTCGGGGGATCGAATTGATTATAGAAACATGAGTTTAATTAGTCGATTTATTAGTGAACAAGGAAAAATATTATCTAGACGAATAAATAAATTAACCTTGAAACAACAACGATTAATTACTATTGCTATAAAACAAGCTCGTATTTTATCTTCGTTACCTTTTCTTAATAATGAGAAACAATTTGAGAGAACCGAGTCGATCCCTAGAACTGCGGGTCCTAGAGCCAGAAATAAATAGGCATATTCCTCAATTGACTCAAAACTCCAATTGGAATTCAAGCTCAAATGGATTGGATGTTTTGCTCGAAAAGGCCCAAAATCCAGGTTTAATTCTTGTCTTATAAGAAACAAAAAAAGGGGGATAAGCAATTTTTTTTATTGAAACATGTTCGTTCATTCCTACTACTTTTCTTATCTTAATTTTATCTCAATTTAGTTTATTCTATCTTCCCGGAGTTCATTCTCCGGGGAATTCTTGTTCAATCATTCCTGTATATTACTTTATAGTTTCCTTTATTTTATGATCTTATTGGAAATCATGTAAAGACAATTCTTATTTGATATAGCTATTTGCGCAAGTATTTTACGATTAAGAAGCAATTGCCCCTTGTACAGATTGTGTATTAATCGACTATAACTATGGAATACTTTATTCTCGCGAGTTACTGCATTTATCCGAGTGATCCACAAACGACGAAAATTTTTCTTTTGCCTGCCCCTATCTCGATGAGAGGAAACCAAAGCTCTCATTTTATGTTGAGTAATTGTTCGCGTAAGTCTTGAATGAGCCCCTCTAAAGGTTGATGCAAATACACGAATTTTTGTTCGACGTCTCCGAGCTGTATACCCTCGTTTAACTCTGGTCATTGAATCAAATTAAACTTTAATGAATAACTAATTGAATTCTCTTCTTTCAGTCATTATTTGTCCCCCCGGTCGGTTAATAACAAAACGGATTATTCCGATATATAAAATATAAATTCCAATGGCTTTTGCTACTATGACCTTCCCAACCACTATTTTTTAGTTTTATTCTTTCCAGGCCAGACATTTGGTTCACCTGGAACTAAGAAATTCTACCAAATACTATACAAAAAAAATAGTGGGTTCCTTCGTTTCTATGGTTACTTCTTAAACGGTGAGGCCCTCTCTATGCGCCGGAGCCTCATCTCTCATTTAATCAAATGGTATTGTTAACTTGTATAGTTAACATTCTTGGGCTCTACCCATTAATTATACAGTAATAGGCCTTTTTCACAGTAAGAGCTATCCATACAGTGACGGCATTTAATTATGAAAGTTGGCTAGGTAGCTGACCCTGTTAGTCCGTTCTTTCAAGAATATGGGCATAACCTTTTTGTTTTGCTTCTTATCCTTATAATACCATATAATACCATTTCCTCCGCTTAATGGATAACCATTTGCTACCAATGGAGAATTGCTTCTCATCTCAAATTGAGGTGGTTGGATTTGCACCAATGAAAACCATAAATTCCATACACAATATACAAGAAACAATAAGGGTATATAATATATCCCTATTTTAGATAGTAAATAGCGTTCTTTTACTCTATCTATTCATTGGTATTAATCATTGATACTGGAAAAATTGTCTCATTTGCTCGAGCTCATGATCTGAACGAGTCGCACATACACCCTAGTACATGTTCCTCGACGCTGAGGACATCCTCGAAGAGCGGGGGATTTCGTGACATTTTTTATTGGCTGTCTTGTGTTTCTAATAAGTTGTTTAATAGTTGGCATGTCGGATATATAAAATTATATTATAGAATGGGTTGGTTTAGATCGATCTTAACCTGATTTTTGATTGATGATTATTAATTATTTCGATTCAATATAAGATATCAAATCGTGTAAAATTCGAATTATGGTTGAAAATAAAACGGAATCATGGATTTATACGAAATCCGAAGTATTTTCATTTTCAACCGCTACAAGATCAACAATGCCATGGGCTTGGGCTTCTGTGGCCGACATAAAAACATCTCGTTCCATGTCTTCGGATATAACCCACAAAGGGTTGCCTGTTCTTTGTACATAAACTTTTGTTAGGTTTTCGCGAAGTTTCAGGAGTTCTTCCGCTTCCAGGATAAATTCTCCTGCCTGTGCCTCATAAAAAGAACTAGCAGGTTGGTGAATCATAACCCTGATGATATTGAGATAACATCATGAATGGTTCTTCTATCTCGCATGATGGGATTTAAATTAAAGGGATAAAAAAAGAAGAAAAAAATAGAATTGAACAACCGTACAGGCACCTTTTGTGCATTGCATACGGCTCTGCAATGGAATTTACTAACCCCCTCTCCTCCAGAGAAGAGGGAAAGAAATAGAATCTATCCGATCCAGCCAGATCGTTGAATAATCCATTTGCCATCCTTCTTTATCATAAGAGTAAAAAAATACTATGATGGTTCTGTTGCTTTATATTAGATATTTATATATTTATCTAGTTTGTGATTTGGCAATCCCAAAGTGTCTTTCTGATATGATCAAATAAGGAAAAAATGATTTGTGACGCTAAAATGTCCTCCCGACACATAAGATAAAATCGCAAATAAAGGTTATTTCATACTACTATCTCGATACAAAATCTCAGGTTATAAAAAACAATAATGGTTTGTTCATATCGAACTCAAAGTGCCATGCTATTATTACTTAATTTTTCCTAATTCGATTATTTATATTCGATATGGCGAAGGCATAGTCTTTTTTTTTTTTTTTTACTCATTGGCGCCAAGCGTGAGGGAATGCTAGACGTTTGGTAATTTCTCCTCCAACCAGAATGAAAGATCCCATTGAAGCAGCTAATCCCATGCATATTGTATGTACATCGGGTGGCACAAATTGCATAGTATCATAAATGGCTATTCCTGGTATTACCCATCCGCCGGGAGAGTTTATAAACAAATAAAAATCCCTAGTATTATCTTCTATACTGAGATATACCATGAGACCTACAAGTTGATTGGAGATCTCGCTATCAACTTCTTGGCCTAAAAAAAGTAATCTTTCTCGATGAAGTCGGTTGATTAGGACAAAATTGTATCCCTTAGGAACCATACGTGCACCTTTGGATGCATACGGTTCAAAAAATTGCGAAAAAAAAAATCAATCAATGTATCAATTCTAGTCTTTATTTATTTTTTGTAACAGGTTTTTCTTTTTCTAAAGAAGGGCTTTTCTTCGATTTTTCAAAAACATGAGTTTTGGTTCCCTTTCTCTTCCTTATCAAAAAAAATTATTGAACTTATTAAACTAACCTCTCATTGATGTATTATTTCATCGAAATTCAAATCACGATGGCATTTTCTTGTTCTTGAATAGGCCCTTTCAATTCTTTTAGGTTCGTGTTCTACTCCGGGTAAAGATTTGTCCAAATTCTATTTGCACATATAGGGCAAATTATCTCAGTACCGCTTCTTTTTTTTTTGTTTCATTTCATGCTTTCCCTTGTTTCATTTCATGCTTTCCCTCAAATTATTCCATGCTATTGAATGGCAATTTGAGATCACTCCTAATAATATATAGAAAGCATAAATTAAATATAAATAAAGAATGTTTATGATACAAATAGTAATCATATATTACCAATTTGATATTTTCTGAACGGAGCCTGGATACTTTATTTTATCGTTACAAGTTAACCATAAATTCTTAATAATATTGATCCCCAATATAAATTGATCTAATTGCACTTCACGCTCCGAATAATTGATGGTTCAATCAATATTTCTTGGGCGAAACGGAGGATATCCCGATCGGTGGAGACAACGGGTAAACCCCATATGACCTAATATATCTGACAAGTCGCACTATACGTCAACCCAAACTGCGTCTTCCTCTCCAGGATTCCGAAAAGGTACTTTTGGAACACCAACGGGCATTAAATTAAAGAAAAAAGTTAAGTACTATACTTCACTTTAATATGGAAACGTACCAATGAATTTATTGTCTTCATTTTTTTATGTTTATTCTATTTTAAACATAAATTGGATACATGGATTGGGTGAATATTTCCGGAAGAAGACAGAATGAATAAAGAATTTTCACGAGCGGGTCGATCATTTGGATGATAAACAAGTATCTACGCATTCATTCTACAAAAAAAAAGGGGGCCCAACCCCCATTGCGTATTGGTACTTATCGAGTATAGAATAGATCTGCTTCTCTTTGTTCTTACGAACAAAATTGTTCCGTTATTTTCAATGGAACGAAATAAATCTTAACCCTTTCTCATACAAAATCTACTGAAAAGGTTAGGTACATAACATAGTATAGTCTTTTCCAATGCGATAAAGTTACATAGTGTCCATTTTTCTTTGATATTTGATAAAAAAGGGGTATTTCCATGGGTTTACCTTGGTATCGTGTTCATACTGTCGTATTGAATGATCCCGGTCGGTTGCTTTCTGTCCATATAATGCATACAGCTCTAGTTTCTGGTTGGGCCGGCTCGATGGCTCTATACGAATTAGCCGTTTTTGATCCTTCTGACCCGGTTCTTGATCCAATGTGGAGACAGGGTATGTTCGTTATACCCTTTATGACTCGTTTAGGAATAACCAATTCATGGGGTGGGTGGAGTATTTCAGGAGGAACTATACCGAATCCGGGTATTTGGAGTTACGAAGGTGTGGCAGGGGCACATATTGTGTTTTCTGGCTTGTGCTTCTTGGCAGCTATCTGGCATTGGGTGTATTGGGATCTAGAAATATTCTCTGATGAACGTACCGGAAAACCTTCTTTGGATTTGCCCAAGATCTTTGGAATTCATTTATTTCTCTCAGGGTTGGCTTGCTTTGGCTTTGGCGCATTTCATGTAACAGGCTTGTATGGTCCTGGAATATGGGTGTCCGATCCTTATGGGCTAACTGGAAAAGTACAATCTGTAAATCCAGCGTGGGGCGCAGAAGGTTTTGATCCTTTTGTTTCGGGAGGAATAGCCTCTCATCATATTGCAGCGGGTACATTGGGCATATTAGCGGGTTTATTTCATCTTAGTGTCCGTCCGCCTCAACGTCTATACAAAGGATTACGTATGGGCAATATTGAAACTGTACTTTCCAGCAGTATCGCTGCTGTTTTTTTCGCAGCTTTCGTTGTTGCTGGAACTATGTGGTATGGTTCAGCAACTACCCCAATCGAATTATTTGGCCCCACTCGTTATCAGTGGGATCAGGGATACTTCCAACAAGAAATATATCGAAGAGTTGGCGCAGGACTAGCTGAAAATCTGAGTTTTTCGGAAGCTTGGTCTAAAATCCCCGAAAAATTAGCTTTTTATGATTACATTGGTAATAATCCGGCAAAAGGGGGATTATTCAGAGCCGGCTCAATGGACAGCGGGGATGGAATAGCTGTTGGATGGTTAGGACACCCCATCTTTAGAGATAAAGAAGGCCGCGAGCTTTTTGTACGTCGTATGCCCACTTTTTTTGAAACATTCCCCGTAGTTTTGGTAGACGGAGACGGAATTGTGAGAGCCGATGTTCCTTTTAGAAGGGCAGAATCCAAGTATAGTGTCGAACAAGTAGGTGTAACTGTCGAGTTCTATGGTGGCGAACTCAATGGAGTCAGTTATAGTGATCCTGCTACTGTGAAAAAATATGCTAGACGCGCCCAATTAGGTGAAATTTTTGAATTAGACCGAGCTACTTTGAAATCCGATGGTGTTTTTCGGAGCAGTCCAAGGGGTTGGTTCACTTTTGGGCATGCCACATTTGCTTTGCTCTTCTTTTTCGGACACATTTGGCATGGCGCTAGAACCTTGTTCAGAGATGTTTTTGCTGGTATTGATCCAGATTTGGATTCTCAAGTAGAATTTGGAGCATTCCAAAAGCTTGGAGATCCAACTACAAGAAGACAAGTAGTCTGATAGAATATTACTCTGATATCTTTCGTCTACACTTTTTTTATTTGATGACATTTTGATGACATAAGGTACCAGAAAAATCGTGACTTGATTGAATCGCCATCTTTAATTCTTTCCCTTTCTTTACTATAGTAAATGATCCAAAATGAATAGGTGTGGAAGCTATAATTGTAAACCACGATCAAATCTATGGAAGCATTGGTTTATACATTTCTCTTAGTCTCGACTTTAGGGATAATTTTTTTCGCTATCTTTTTTCGAGAACCACCTAAGGTTCCGACTAAAAAATAATTTTTGATCATCTTAATTTGAAGTAACGAGCCCACCATTGGTAGGCTCATTACTTCAATTAGTCCCCGTGTTCTTCGAATGGATCTCTTAATTGTTGAGAGGGTTGCCCAAAAGCGGTATATAAGGCGTACCCAGTAAAGCTTACAAGTAAACCAGATATGAAGATGGCGACTAGGGTTGCTGTTTCCATTTCTAGATAATTTAAGGATCACAATGGATCTACGATAAGATCGTTTATTTACAACTACAACCAAATGGTATACAAAGTCAACAGATCTTAACCAATCATTAAATAAGATTTATGGCTACACAAACCGTTGAGGATAGTTCTAAATCTAGGCCAAGACAAACTAATATAGGAAGTTTATTAAAACCATTGAATTCGGAATATGGTAAAGTAGCTCCGGGCTGGGGGACTACACCACTTATGGGGGTCGCAATGGCTCTGTTTGCGATATTTTTATCTATCATTTTGGAAATTTATAATTCATCCGTTTTATTGGATGGAATTTCAATGAATTAGGTTCCTAAGGACTATAAAGTCCTAGTTCTAGTTTTTCAATAAAAAAATAAAAACGCACTTAAAACTCGGATTTCTCATTCTGGTAGTTCGACCGTGGAATTTTTTTGTTTCGGTATTTCCGGAATATGAGTGTGTGACTTGTTATAATTGATCCTATTGATAATACAGAGAATAGTCTGTCATCTCTATCAAGATGATTCTACCTCGTCGGATATTTATTCTAGTATCTGGAGCACGGAATATGAATATTGTAGAATAGATCAAGAAAAGAAATATTTGAACTATGATTCATACTTACTATTCAGTCAGACCTCGCGACCGGACTCAAAAAAAAAAAAATGCAAATAGGTATTTTATAAATTAAACGCTTTTTCTTCCTTCAGACTGAATTTGGTCAACGGACACCCATTTCTTTATATTTTTTGAATTATTAATAACATCCATTCATTGAAATTGGATAAGTGATGATCAAATGGTTCTTACTCACAGAACCTTTGCGTTTAGCGTGGGCTTTATTAAATCATCGTGGTTCTAGTATGAATCTGAGGTGTCAATTGATTGACAGGGTCTCAACAAGGGAATTCCTATCAATAACTAGTAAAACAAGAGTCAATCTGTATTATTACACAAAAAAGAACAAATAAAAAATAATAGGAAAGAGAAGATTCAAGAGGCCTTTATTTTAACAATTAACATAAAGAATAAAGAGGAACGAGGGAGCCAACTTGATATTTTTGGCATTATCATCACAAAAAAGAGATTCCGGATTTTTGGGGCAAATTGAATCAAGTGGCTAATTTGAATTTGAACTTTCTATTACATATCCGTTAAAATCCGTATTTGATTTGTGTTGTTTCTGCTTGAGCCGTACGAGGTTAAATTCTCATATACGGTTCTCAGGGGGGGGTCTATTTTTTGGTTACCTATCCCAATAAAGTATATGATTGGTTCGAAGAACGTCTCGAGATTCAGGCGATTGCAGATGATATAACTAGTAAATATGTTCCTCCTCATGTCAACATATTTTATTGTCTAGGGGGGATCACACTTACTTGTTTTTTAGTACAAGTAGCCACAGGTTTTGCTATGACTTTTTACTATCGTCCAACCGTTACAGAGGCTTTTTCCTCTGTTCAATACATAATGACTGAGGCTAACTTTGGTTGGTTAATCCGATCAGTTCATCGATGGTCAGCAAGTATGATGGTTCTTATGATGATCTTGCACGTATTTCGTGTGTATCTCACAGGGGGATTTAAAAAACCTCGTGAATTAACTTGGGTTACAGGTGTGATTCTGGCTGTATTGACTGCGTCTTTTGGTGTAACTGGTTATTCTTTACCTCGGGACCAAATTGGTTATTGGGCAGTAAAAATTGTGACAGGCGTACCTGAAGCGATTCCCGTAATAGGATTACCTTTGGTAGAGCTATTACGCGGAAGTGCTAGTGTGGGCCAATCCACTTTGACCCGTTTTTATAGTTTACACACTTTTGTATTGCCTCTTCTTACTGCCGTATTTATGTTAATGCACTTTCCAATGATACGTAAGCAAGGTATTTCAGGTCCTTTATAGAGAAAATATATCATATATATTTGTAATTGATTATATATCATTTCGGGGAGGAAGAAAAAATAGTCTTGTATTTCATTGCTACAAATATGGATTATTGAAAAATAAGACATGTTATTTGGTTGGATACCTCTCTTCAACTCTGAAGTATTGTATTTCTTATTTGATACCAATAGTTGAAGTGGATTCTCTGAAGAGAAGATGGATTATGGGAGTGTGTGACTTGAACTATTGATTGGGCCATGCAGATATATAATTTGATCTGCCACGTTGGAATTTACAACCAAATAAAATGTGTCTCCGCATCCAACCACCACGTAAGTCCCCCTACATAGCAGGGATATGCCGGTTCACTTGAGGAGAATTTTTTCTATGATCATACCCGAATCATGTCATGTATGAGTAGGCTCCGCAAGATCCCATAGAATAGAAGCATAGAATAAACAATGTGGCACGACCTAATGTTGTATCTATTCCACTTACTTAATTTTAATTTTATTTATAGTATAGAAATGCATTCATTTCCTATGCATTGATCCAGATCTATGATACTATCGGAGTGAAATAAGGGATCTAAGGAAGAACAGAGGTTAGACTTTATTAGTAACAAGTAAATACTTTGTTTGTATGTAATAAAATCAAAATGTTGCGGGGATAAATAACAATAAAAAGACATGAGACAATCCAAAAAGCACTTGATCATGATCAAATTTGTAAGCCTACTTGGATATTGAGCATTTATCTGTAAGAACTTAATTCTTTGCAATGAATAATTGCAACTTCGGAAAATTGAATCGGGCATTTCTTACATCGAGTTATTATATATTAATATATAGCACGGATATCTATGAAATATAGATTTGATACGGATCTATTTCTATTATTCCTTTGATTCTTGCTCGAGCCGGATGATTAAAAATTATCATGTCCGGTTCCTTCGGGGGATGGATCCATAAGAATTAAGAATTCACCTATCCCAATAACAAAAAAACCTGATTTGAATGATCCTGTATTAAGAGCTAAATTGGCTAAAGGGATGGGGCATAATTATTATGGAGAACCCGCATGGCCCAACGATCTTTTATATATTTTTCCGGTAGTAATTCTAGGTACTATTGCGTGTAACGTGGGCTTAGCGGTTCTAGAACCGTCAATGATTGGTGAACCGGCGGATCCATTTGCGACTCCTTTGGAAATATTACCTGAATGGTACTTCTTTCCCGTATTTCAAATACTCCGTACAGTACCCAATAAGTTATTGGGTGTTCTTTTAATGGTTTCAGTACCAATAGGATTATTGACAGTACCCTTTTTGGAGAATGTTAATAAATTCCAAAATCCATTTCGTCGTCCAGTAGCTACAACAGTCTTTTTTATTGGTACCGCAGTAGCTCTTTGGTTAGGTATTGGAGCTACATTACCTATTGATAAATCCCTCACTTTAGGTCTTTTTCAAATTCAAATCAATTAAACTTTGAAATACCGTACATAAGTATTAAGTATCTTAAGGAAGATTTACTTTGAAGCAAGACTTTAGATACATTAATTTGATTATATTCCATTTTGAGCTGAGTACGGATCGTGCTGAAGATTAAAAACTAAATCCATTCTATAATATATATATATCATTTATATATTATAGAATGGATTTAAAATGAAAATTTTTTTATTAGGTAAATCAATTGTGAAATGCTTCTGGTAGGGTGTCCAATATCTGTTTTACATCTTCTATGCGAAAATATTCAATTCTCATAAGGTCTTCTTGACTATTACTATTACTCAAAAGATCCAATAATGTATGTATATTGGATCTTTTGAGACAATTATAGGTCCTGGAAGGCAATTCTAACTGGTCAATAAAAAGAAATTTCAATGGAACTCTTTTTTTGTTTTTCTTTAAATTAGTTAATCTATCTTGAAAGGTAAAAGGGGATAGAGTAAACTTGTTTTTATTTTCCGTGAAATTAATGCCCTCTTCTTCCGCATGTAGAAAAGGAATAAATAAATCAATCAAATTACGAGAAGCTTCATAAAGTGCTTCCTTAGGAGTTAAACTCCCGTTTGTCCATATTTCTAGAAAAAGTATCTCTTGTTTTTCATTTCCATCCCCATAAGAATGAATACTATGATTTGCATTTCGAATAGGCATGAATATGGCATCTATAGGATAACTTCCATCTTGAGAGTTATTTGTGGGTTTCATACGATATCCGCGATCCCTATTTATTTGTAATTCAATACACAAATCAATTGGTTCCGTCAGGTTAGCTATATGCTGTGTCGTGTCCACTATTTCCACAGAAGGTGGTGAGATGATATCTTGAGCGGTTACGTGTCTAGGGCCTCTGACGCAAATAGATGCGTCTCTAACTCCATATAGAGTACTTCTCAATACAATTTCTTTCAAATTTATTAATATTTCGTGGACTGATTCTTTAATACCTACTATTGTAGAATATTCATGTGGTACCTTCTCAGATTTTGCGCGTGTGATACATGTTCCTTCTATTTCTCCAAGTAAAGCCCTTCGCATGGCAATACCTATGGTATCGGCTTGACCTTTCATAAGCGGGGACAGAATGAAACGACCATAATAAAGACGCTTACTATCTATTTTTGATTCAACACACTTCCACTGTAATGTTCGAGTGGACCCTCCTACTTCCTCTCGAACCATACTAAATATTGTTATTTAATCAGATCATTGAATCATTTATTTCTCTTGAAATCCATTTAATTCTTATTTTTACACACGTCTTTTTTTAGGGGGTCGACATCCATTATGCGGCATAGGTGTTACATCGCGCACGAAACTTAATAGTAGACCGCTTCTACGGATGGCTCGTAATGCTGCATCTCTTCCGAGCCCGGGGCCTTTTATCATAACTTCTGCTCGTTGCATGCCCTGATCAACCACCGTACGAATAGCATTTATAGCTGCTGCTTGAGCAGCATAGGGTGTCCCTCGTTTTGTGCCTTTGAATCCAGAAGTACCCGCGGAGGCCCAAGAAACTACTCGTCCTCGTACATCTGTAACAGTTACAATGGTATTGTTGAAACTTGCTTGAACATGAATAACACCTTTTGGTATTCTACGTCCATTCTTGCGTGAACCAATACGCCCATTCTTACGCGAACCAATTCTTGGTATAGGTTTTGTCATATTTTATCATCTCATAAATATGAGTCAGAAATATACGGAAAGATACGGAGATATCCATTTAATGTTAAAACAGATTCTTTTACACGGGTCGGGTCCTTCTTTTTCTTTTAGAAGATTCTTTATTTTGTTTAGAAAGATTACCCTTGTCTCTGTTTATGTCTCGGATTGGAACAAATCACTATAATCCGTCCACGCCTACGGATAAGTCGACATTTTTCACAAATTTTACGAACAGAAGCCCTTATTTTCATATTTCTCATTCCTTACCTTAATTCTGAATCTACTCCTTGAAAAATAAGTTTCTTGATTTTTTTAACTTCAAATTGTATCCCTATGAAAGGAATGTTTAAAAAATCACCTAATAGTTCGAATTTGTGAATTCTATAAATTCTACGTCCCCTGGTTGAATCATAACCACTTATTTCAATTTTGACTCTATTTCATGGTAATATCTATATAAAACTGTGCCGTATCCTTCCTGAAACATAACCTAGAATTTAGATCTTCATTATCTAAAAGGACCCGGAACATACCGTTGGGAAGCGATTCAGTAATTAAACCTTCATGAATTAATTTTAGTCTTTTATTCGAGGTAAGCCTCTTGAAGTATTAACTAATGGAGAAAGGGTTATATAATTTATTTTTACTCTTTTTTTCCAAAAGGGAGGTTAGAGATAAAATTAAGATAACAGGAGGAAGGGGTGTAAGATCACCATATATAACACAAAATTTCTCCCCCGATTTTTTCTAGTCGAGCTTCTCGATCTGTCATTATACCTCGAGAAGTCGAAAGAATTACAATTCCCATTCCACCTAAAATCTTAGGAATTTGTTGATAGTTGGAATAAATTCGTAGACCGGGTCGGCTGATACGTTTTAAAATAGTTCTATATATTCCCTTTCGATTCCGTCTATGCCGTAGGGTTAAAACCAAGAAAAATTTGTTACTTTCCTGATGTTTACGAACGTTTTCGATAAAACCCTCTCGTAGAAGTATTTTTACAATGTTTTCGGTAATATTAGTAGATGCTATTCGAACCGTTCTTTTTTTATCCATGTCAGCATTTCTTATAGAAGTTATTATATCGGCAATAGTATCCTTACCCATGGCGAACTATAATTATTGGTACCCCCTAATTTTGATATAATCAACATGTTTATTTATTATTTTAATAAAAAATAATTAAATTTATTTATATTAATTAAATTAATTATAAAGTTTATGCGTGATACACAATCTACTAATTGACTTGACCCATTCCAGATACCCCGCTATATAATATTATTATTTAATATACTACTAGTATTTATAATACCTCGGGAGCTAATGAAACTATTTTAGTAAAATTCAACTGTCTCAATTCCCGAGCGATCGCACCAAAAATTCGAGTTCCTTTTGGATTTCCTTCTTGATCAATAACAACTGCGGCATTGTCATCATATCGTATTATCATGCCGTTGTCACGTTTGAGTTCTTTACATGTACGCACAATTACAGCCCTAATAACTTCTGATCTTTCTAGAGGCATATTTGGTACGGCTTCTTTGATTACGGCAACAACAACGTCACCAATATGAGCATATCGTTGGTTACCAGCTCCTAGGACTCGAATACACATTAATTTTCGAGCTCCACTATTATCCGCTACATTTAAAAGGGTCTGAGGTTGAATCATATCATTTTTATTTTAATCTGTTATTTTGCTGCAAAGGATAAAAAAGAAATAAAAAGAAATATTTGTCTGTCTATAAAAAAATAAACTTCTATTTTTCATCATCATCTTATCTTTTAATTTCTGCATCCCTATCCCTCAATAACGAATTGAGTTCGTATAGGCATCTTGCGCGCAGCTATTTTAATAGCTGCTCTGGCTACAGTTTCTGATACTCCGCCCATTTCATAAAGTATTCGACCCGGTTTAACAACGGATACCCAATATTCGGGGGCCCCCTTCCCCGAACCCATACGTGTTTCCGCGGGTCTTACTGTAACAGGTTTGTCGGGAAATATACGTACCCATATTTTTCCGCCACGACGCGCATATCGTGTCATTGCTCTTCGTCCTGCTTCCATCTGTCTAGCCGTGATCCAAGCGGGTTCAAGTGCTTGAAGAGCGTATCCGCCGAAACAAATACGATTGCCTCGACAAGATATTCCTTTCATTCTTCCTCTATGTTGTTTACGAAATTTTGTTCTTTTGGGGTTATAGTTGATGGTTCTTTCTTAATTAAATTCCATCTCTACTGCAGAACCGGACATGAGAGTTTCTTTTCATCCGGCTCCTCGCGAATGAAATGATTCATGAATATTACTACGGAATACACATATATTTAATATTATTAAATGATACACAATACACTTAGTAATGTAATGGAATTTATTATGTTATTTTGTTATATTTAATATTATTAAATGATACACAATACACTTAGTAATGTAATGGAATTTATTATGTTATTTTGTTATATTATTTGATTTTGTTATTCTAGGATAGTTTAGTATTGTTATGTTATATAGTTAAGAGTAAGCTTTATATACCAGATCAACATTATTTATTTTGTATCGAATCGCGCTAAAACAAAATGTAGATTGTATGTAATTCAATAACTAAAAACTAAAGGTTTCGCGGGCGAATATTGACTCTTTCGTGCTACATTCGTAGGGTCAAGACCTTGTTACTTTTAGAATAAATCAATTTGTTCTTGGTTCGTTCCGCCATCCCACCCAATGAATCATTAGGATTTGTTTGTTTTCATGAAATCCTATGCAATCATGGGTTCTGTCGTTCCCATAGCCTCTTCGTTAATGGTTAGGCCCGAACTCCGCAATGGAACCCCAACAAAATTCGTTCCTGAGTTAATTTTCTTAGTTTATATTAACCCGAGGCTCGTTATCTTTAATTATTGATATTATATCAGTATTGATGCTTTATCACATTGCCTTTTGTGAGATAATTCATAAACCATACATATTGGAATCATATATCATTGATACTTTTGTTCTTTCTTTCTATCATCCTTCCATTTATCCACATCCCTTTATTTTTGTTTAGCAACCTATAATAAGATTTAATTTTTTTTAATTTCAGTTGCTACAACTATATGATCGATCTAGTCATATAGTGACTGTTTCTTGGAATCTCGACAATACGAAACAAAGCCATAAGTTGGTTATTAGTTTATATAGTTAGTAAGCTCATAGTGAGGGTCGGTCAAATTTTTTGAATTCCAACTATCTATACTAAAAACTAACAAAAAAACTAACGAGTCACACACTAAGCATATCAATTCTCTTAAATGATCAATCTAATTTTTATTCAACCTTATAGAATTTGAATTGCTCAGTTTTGTTTGATTTAATGGAATAAAAAAGAAAATTTGTCATTTTTTTTTTTTTTTTTAGGTCCATTATTTCTCGTCTACAAATATCCAAATTTTTATGCCTAATACTCCATAGATAGTTCGAGTTGTATAGGAACAATAATCAATTTTAGCACGAATTGTTTGTAGAGGAACCCTACCCTCTCTGATCCATTCGACGCGTGCAATTTCTTTTCCGTCGATACGCCCGGCAATTTGTACTTGAATTCCTTTTGTATCCGTTTGTTCAGTTAATTCAATAGCTTTTTTCATTGCTTTTCGAAATGAAACTCTATTTTTTAATTGTAAAGCTATATATTCCGCAAGAATATTAGGTTGCCCATAAGGTTTTTCAACTCTTGTTATAGCAATGTTGAGTCTACGGTTCACAGAATGAAACTCCTTTTGTACATTCATCTGTAATTCTTCAATTCCTCGTGTTCGGCCCTCTATTAATAAATTAGGGAATCCAATATGGATTATGACTTGGATCAAATCGATTCTTTTTTTTATTTGTATACGTGCTATTCCTTCGAAACCTGAGGACGTTTTCTTATTTTTTTGTACATAATCCTTGATACAATTCCGTATTTTTTCATCTTCCTGTATACCCGCGGAATAATTTTGTGGTTGTGCGAACCAAAAGGAATGATGACTTTGGGTTGTACCAAGTCTGAAACCAAGTGGATTTATTTTTTGTCCCATATTTTTCTATTAGATTATCTTTACCATATATATTTTTCGAAAGATGAATCGAAAGTTAAGATTCATCTTTAACTAATTTAGTTTTATCCCTCAATATAATTGTTATATGACAAGTAGGTCTTTTTATCGGATAACTACGTCCTCGAGCCCGGGGTCTTAATTTTTTCACAATAGTACCTGCGTTAACTTCAGCTTTACTAATAAATAAATTAGCTTTGTTTAAGCCCATGTTATTACTAGCATTTGCTGCCGCGGAAAAAACTAATTTCAAAATGGGATAAGATGCTCGATAAGGCATAAGTTCTAGTATCATAAGTGCTTCTTCATAGGAGCGTCCACGAATCTGATCAATTACTCTTCGTGCTTTGAAAACCGACATACATATATGTTTATGTTGAGCTAAAGCTTTAATTTCTGTACTCCAACGCGAGTTCTTTCTATTTATCATAAGATTATCCCCACTAAATGAATAAAAACTGCCTAATTTTACTTATAAAATAAAAAATATAATATTTTAAAATTTAATTAAAATTTTAGTCTTATTAATTATTTTTTAGAAATTTTAATTAAAAAAAAAAAAAAATGAAAAAAATTAACGACGAGATTTATTATCGGTTTTTGCATGTCTTGCGAAAGTTAGAGTCGGCACGAATTCTCCCAATTTATGACCCACCATACGATCTATTATATAAATAGGTAAATGCCCTTTTCCATTATGAATAGCAATTGTATGGCCAATCATTGTGGGTATAATGGTAGATGCCCTAGACCAAGTTACTATTATTTCTTTCTCCTCCCTTATGTTTAGTTTTTCAATTTTTGCCGATAAATTATTAGCTACAAAAGGATTTTTTTTTATTGAACGTGTCACAGGGGATTACTCCTTTATTTTATTACATTACATTTTTAAAATTGGCATTCTATGCCCAATATATCGATCTAAGTATGAAGGTAAGAATAAATACAATAATGATGAATGGAAAAAGAAAAAAGCTAAAATCCTTTAGCTAGATAAGGGGCGGATGTAGCCAAGTGGATCAAGGCAGTGGATTGTGAATCCACCACGCGCGGGTTCAATTCCCGTCGTTCGCCCATCACATTATTTCAAATTCTAAAAATTCAGTTTTCTATATTCTTATTTATTTACGGCGACGAAGAATAAAACTATCACTATATTTCTTCCTTTTCCTACTTCTTCTTCCAAGCGCAGGATAACCCCAAGGAGTTGTGGGTTTTTTTCTACCAATCGGAGCTCTCCCTTCACCGCCCCCATGGGGATGGTCTACAGGGTTCATAACTACTCCTCTTACTACAGGACGCTTACCTAGCCAACGCTTAGATCCGGCTCTACCCAAACTTTTTTGGTTCACCCCAACATTACCCACTTGTCCGACTGTTGCTAAGCAGTTTTTGGATATCAAACGGACCTCCCCAGATGGTAATCTTAATGTGGCCGATTTACCCTCTTTTGCAATCAGTTTCGCTACAGCACCTGCCGCTCTAGCTAATTGTCCACCCTTTCCAAGTGTGATTTCTATGTTATGTATGGCCGTGCCTAAGGGCATATCGGTTGAAGTAGATTCTTCTTTTTATCAATAAAAACCCCTTCCCAAACTGTACAAGCTTCTTCCAAAGCATACGGCTTTCTAGATGTATATGATGATATCTAGACAGATGGATCTTATATGAATCGTATGATGAAGTATCACATGAGTGGATATATAGGAATCCAAATCTGCCGAATCACTCATGTTATGATCTTCTACATCCTAGGTCTCCCCGTTCCGTCATCTGGCTTATGTTCCTCATGTAGCATTCAGACCGAATGACTCTATGAAATTACGTCAATACTTCCATTCCACATATTACGGGTAACGTAGGAGACATCTCTATTTTTCCCCGGGGGATTCTTATAATTACCACTGCTTAGCTTTTAATTCGCCTCTGACCATCAAATTAAATGTGAATAACCCGGCCTCCTCTCTTTGAAACAAGGGGCGCTCTCCGGTTCTGTGCGTGCTTCAAACAATTTTTTTTTGTCTTCTCCATATTACCATATCTCTAGAGTCAATAATTTTCTATGAGGAACTACTGAACTCAATCACTTGCTGCCGTTACTCAACAGTTTTCTGCTGAGGTTTCTCCCGTAGAGGTACTCAAATTGGATCAGTGATCGATTTCTAGGTTTCGTCGTAAACCTAATTGGTTACTTCCAATTACGTAAATCAATAGTTCAAACCGCACTCAAAGGTAGGGCATTTCCCATTGATATAGGAACTTCTGTACCAGAAACAATGGTATCTCCAATTATAGCCCCTCTGGGATGTAAAATATATCTCTTCTCACCATCCCCATAGTGTATGAGACAAATGTGTGCATTTCGATTAGGGTCGTATTCTATGGTTACGATTCTACCAGATATGTCTTTATCATTCCGTCGAAAATCTATTTTACGGTATAGACGCTTATGACCTCCCCCTCTATGCCCTGCGGTAATGATTCCTCTGGCATTACGACCTTTACTACAACGACGCTGTCCATGGATCAAATTATTTCGTGGATTGGATTTTACTTGACTGTCTATGGCTCCATTGCGTGTGCTCGGGGTAGAAGTTTTGTATAAATGTATCGCCGTGTTATTAAGTATTTTGCTTTAAGTTCTTTTCTCTATAAGAGGTGGAATAGAATAACCTGGTTGAAGCGTAATGATCATACGTTTGTAATGCATTGTATGTCCCATAATAGGTCCCATTCTTCTACCCTTTCCCGGGACTCGATGACTATTTATAGCTATTACCTTGACGCCAAAGAAGAGTTCGACCCAATGCTTTATTTCTGTCCTAGTTGATCCTGATTCGACATTAGAAGTATATTGATTGTTCCCCAATAACCGAATACTTTTTTCTGTAAATACTGCATATTTGATTCCATCCATAAATCCATTTTCTTCCCTATGAGTTCCAGTATCAATAAGAATTCTAGTTCTTACTGTTCATATGTTATGGTATGAATATACCATACCAATTCGGTATGTATGGATGATGAGATTCCATTGATACAGAGCCAATTCTAATAGACTTATTGAACGTTCCCATTGGCGTGCATCCAGCAGGAATTGAACCTACGAATTTGCCAATTATGAGTTGGGCGCTTTAACCATTCAGCCATGGATGCTTAACAGGGATCATCGTACATCGTAAATAACCAAATTCCAATTGAAATGAAATCTTTAGGAGGAATCAATGAGAGGACATCAATTCAAATCCTGGATCTTCGAATTGAGAGAGATATTGAGAGAGATCAAGAATTCTCACTATTTCTTAGATTCATGGACCAAATTCGATTCAGTGGGATCTTTCACTCACATTCTTTTCCACCAAGAACGTTTTATGAAACTCTTTGACCCCCGAATTTGGAGTATCCTACTTTCACGTGATTCACAGGGTTCAAGAAGCAATCGATATTTCACGATCAAAGGTATAATACTGCTTGTAGTAGCGGTCCTTATATCTCGTATTAACAATCGAAAGATTGTCGAAAGAAAAAATCTCTATTTGATGGGGCTTCTTCCTATACCTATGAATTCCATTGGACCCAGAAATGAGACATTGGAAGAATCTTTTTGGTCTTGCAATATCAATAGGTTGATTGTTTCGCCCCTGTATCGGAAAAATATTTCTGAGAGTTGTTTCATGGATTCGCAAGAGAGTACTTGGGTTCTCCCAATAAATAAAAAGTGTATCATGCCTGAATCTAACCGGGGTTCGCGGTGGTGGAGGAACCGGATCGGAAAAAAGAGGGATTCTAGTTGTAAGGTATCTAATAAAACCGTAGTTGGAATTGAGATCTCAT